TCTAATGGATCTTACGGAGCCTGTTCATGTACAATATGATCGGAGCTGATCATAGAAAAAAGTCTCTTCAAACAAACCCGCCTATCCTCACTCTAGGGTATGGGATTTTTCATTTACGGGGTGGTTGGAACAAAGACACATTAATTAGGTTGTGAATTCCAATGTGGCAGATAAGGGTATATATCCTTCTGCACGGTCCAATCAATAGTTCAAGTCACACACTCCCATAATCCATTTTTTCGTCGTAGAATTCCCCTCAACTATAGAGTATAATATTCGTTATTTGACAGACTAGTGAAGGGAAATATCCAAAGATATGTCTTATTCTTTTCAAGAATCCATATTTCTAGCAATGAAATACTATTCTTACTCCTCAAGTGAGAAATAGAAATATTTAATTACAAATTTGATGATATAGATTCTCTATAAAGGACCCGAAATACCTTGCTTACGTATCATTAGAAAATGCATTAACATAAATACGGCAGTAAGAAGAGGTAATACAAAAGTGTGTAAACTATAAAAACGAGTCAAAGTGGATTGTCCCACACTAGCACTTCCCCGTAATAACTCTACTAAAGGAGATCCTATTACAGGAATAGCTTCCGGTACACCTGTTACAATTTTGACTGCCCAATAACCAATTTGGTCCCAAGGTAAGGAATAACCAGTTACCCCAAAAGATGCGGTCAATACAGCCAGAACCACACCGGTAACCCAAGTTAATTCGCGAGGTTTTTTAAAACCCCCAGTGAGATACACACGAAATACATGGAGGATCATCATTAGGACCATCATACTTGCGGACCACCGATGAACTGATCGGATTAACCAACCAAAATGAACTTCAGTCATTATATATTGAACAGAAGCAAAAGCCTCAGTAACAGTTGGACGGTAGTAAAAAGTCATAGCAAACCCTGTAGCTACTTGTACTAAAAAACAAGTAAGTGTAATTCCTCCTAGACAATAAAATATATTGACATGAGGGGGAACATATTTACTGGTTATATCATCTGCAATCGCCTGAATCTCGAGACGTTCTTCGAACCAATCATAGACTTTATTGAGATAGGTAAACGAATAGTACTCCCCCTCAGAGAACCGTATCTGAAAATTTCATCTCGTACAGCTCAAACAAAAAACCAAAGTATTGTTTTACTTGGAAGGGCGATGGATTTGAAACTTTGTAACCAACCCCCCCTTTTTCACGTCTATGAGGAGACGAGTTATTCTTTGTGGTTATAATGCTAAAATATCAAGTCGGCTCATTGATCGTTACTGGCCTGTTGAATCTTCTATTTTCCTATTCACCGCTTCTTTTCTGTGATTTGTGATTTTCGTTGTGTCTACTCTAGGTTTACTCTTCTTTTTTTGATAGGAATTCTCTTGTTAAGAACCTATTAATCGATTGAAACCTCAGATTCATACTAGAACCACGATGATTAATTAAAAGTACAAAATAAGTCCAAAGATTCTATGAGTAAGAACCATTAGATGATCATTTATTCAACGAATAGATATAATAACTCAAAATAAAAAGAAAGTTTTATCCTTTGATCAAAATCATCAATCAATAAGGGAAATTTGTTGAAAAAGAAGAAAAAACCCTTTTGATTTAGAACTTATAACACCCTTCTTTGGCAAATTTTTTTTTATAGCCCGGTCGCGGGGTCTGAATAGTAAGTAGGAATCATAGTTATTAATTGGGATTTATTTCATATATTCCGTGCTCCAGATACTAGAATAAATATCTGACGACGAAAAACCATCTCTATAAAGATGACAGACTCCTTCTCTGTACTACCAATAGGATCAATTAGAACAAGTCACACACTCATATTCCGGAAATACAGAAAAAAAGAAATTCCACGATCGAACTACCAATAAAGAGATAATGGGATAAAAATACGAAACCAAAATACTTTACTTTGTATTCGTATTAAAAATCTAAGAATTGACCTTTCTTGTAAGAATCTAATTCATTGAAATTCCATCCAGTAAAACGGAAGAATTATAAATTTCTAAAATAATAGATAGGAATACTGCAAATAGAGCCATTGCAACACCCATCAAAGGAGTGGTTCCCCATCCAGGAGCTACTTTACCATATTCTGAATTCAATGGTTTTAATAAACTACCTATAGCAGTTTGTCTTGGTCCCGATCTAGAACCGCCCTCAACGCTTTGTGTAGCCATAAATCCTCTTCTTTTTTATTCATTGAGATCTGTTGACTTTGTATACCATTCCGTTGTAAATAAAGGATCTTATCCTAGATCCATAGAGCCGTGGTAGTCTTTGAAGTTATATAATAATGGAAACAGCAACCCTAGTCGCCATCTCAATATCTGGTTTACTTGTAAGTTTTACTGGGTATGCCTTATATACTGCTTTTGGGCAACCCTCTCAACAATTAAGAGATCCATTCGAAGAACACGGGGACTAGTTGAAGTAATGAGCCCCCCAATGTTCAATGTTATGTTGGGGGGCTCATTACTTCAATTAATAGGATGAAAAATCATTTCATCTTTTTAGTTGGAACTTTCGGAGGTTCTCGAAAAAAGATAGCGAAAAAGATTATCCCTAGAGTCGAGACTAAGAGGAATGTATAAACCAATGCTTCCATAAATTTGATCATGCTTTACAATTATAGCTTCCATACCTGTTTGTTGTGGATTATCCCCTAGATAAAGAAATACGAACAAGAGTCAATGAAAAGATTAAAGAAAAGATGCCAATTTATATTTCCACATTAATCTATTCTATATCAACTAAAAAAAGAAAAGAAAAAAGATAAGAGAGAAATCTTGTATTAGACTACCTGTCTTCTTGTCGTTGGATCTCCAAGTTTTTGGAATGCTCCAAATTCCACTTGAGCATCCAAATCCGGGTCAATACCAGCAAAAACATCCCTAAACAAGGTTCTAGCACCATGCCAAATGTGTCCGAAGAAGAAGAGTAGAGCAAACGATGCATGCCCAAAAGTAAACCAACCCCTTGGACTGCTACGAAAAACACCATCTGATTTCAAAGTAGCACGATCTAATTCAAAAATCTCACCTAATTGAGCACGTCTCGCATATTTTTTCACAGTCGCAGGATCACTATAACTGACTCCATTAAGTTCGCCACCATAGAACTCAACAGTTACACCGACTTGTTCGACACTATACTTCGATTCGGCCCTTCTAAACGGAACATCGGCCCTAACAATTCCGTCTCCGTCTACCAAAACAACCGGAAATGTTTCAAAAAAAGTAGGCATACGGCGTACAAAAAGTTCACGCCCTTCTTTATCTCTAAAAATAGGATGCCCTAACCAACCAACAGCTATTCCATCCCCGTTGTCCATTGATCCTGCTCTGAACAACCCCCCTTTTGCCGGATTATTCCCGATGTAATCATAAAAAGCTAATTTGTCGGGAATTTTAGACCAAGCTTCTGATAAACTTTGATTTTGAGCTAATCCAGCGCCAACTCTTCGATATATTTCTTGCTGGAAATATCCCTGATCCCATTGATACCGGGTGGGCCCAAATAATTCGATAGGGGTAGTTGCTGAACCATACCACATAGTTCCCGCAACAACAAAAGCGGCAAAAAAGACAGCAGCGATACTACTGGAAAGCACGGTTTCAATATTTCCCATACGTAATCCTTTATACAGACGTTGGGGTGGACGGACACTAAGATGAAATAGACCTGCTAATATGCCTAAAGTGCCCGCTGCAATATGATGAGAAGCTATTCCTCCCGGAATAAAAGGATCAAAACCTTCTACCCCCCACGCTGGATTTACAGATTGTACCTTTCCGGTTAGTCCATAAGGATCGGACACCCATATTCCGGGACCGTACAATCCTGTTACATGAAATGCGCCAAAACCAAAACAAGCCAACCCTGAAAGAAATAAATGAATTCCAAAAATCTTGGGCAAATCCAAAGAGGGTTTTCCTGTACGTTCATCACAAAATATTTCTAAATCCCAATACACCCAATGCCAGATAGCCGCTAAGAAGCACAACCCAGAAAACACAATATGTGCACCGGCCACACCTTCGTAACTCCAAATACCCGGATTCGTTATAGTTCCCCCTGTAATACTCCAACCACCCCATGAATTGGTTATTCCTAAACGAGTCATAAACGGTATAACGAACATACCTTGTCTCCACATTGGATCAAGAACGGGATCAGAGGGATCAAAAACTGCTAATTCATATAGAGCCATCGAACCAGCCCAACCAGCAACTAAGGCTGTATGCATTATATGGACAGAAAGCAAACGACCGGGATCATTCAATACGACGGTATGAACACGATACCAAGGTAAACCCATGGAAATACCTCTTTATCAACGAAAAATAGACACTATGTAATTTTATTGCATTAGCAAAAACTATGCTATGAACCTCCCCTTTTTGGAATTATCTTCAAGAAAGGAGTAATATTTGTTCTATTCTTTTTTTTTTAGTAAAAACGGAACAGTTTGGTTCCTAGTAAGAAAGAGAAGCAGATCTATTCTATACCCGATAAGGAACAATACGCAATGGGGTTAATCCCATTTTCGATCAACAAACGCATCTATATTTAGGAATCATTCAAAAGAACTATTTGGAATCGTAAACATTTTGATCGATTTATGACTCAAATATGATAAAAGACAATATTATTAAGCCAATAAACGCATTGTTACGCTTCCATATCAAAGTCCAATATAGTACTTAATTCTTTTTTCTTTCATTTTATGCCTATTGGTGTTCCAAAAGTACCTTTTCGAAGTCCTGGAGAGGAAGATGCCTCTTGGGTTGACGTATAGTGCGACTTGTCAGATATATTGGGTCATATGGGATTTCCCCCGTTCTCTCCCCCGATTGAGATATCCTATGTTTCGGCCAAAAAAGATTGAATTACCAATAATTTGGAACGTGAAATGCAATTCGATTTGAGGGATATTCAAATTCATATTAGCAATTAGAATAATTTATGGTTGAATTTTTTGGAACACTAAAATGAAGTTTTCATAAGTAAAGTATTAAGAGTATTAAGGCTCCCTTTAGAAAAAAACATTTTGAATTTATTTTTTATTTATTACTACGTATACCCATAGATAATAAAAGATTATTATTGAATAATATTCAATATATTTGAGAGTAATAGTAATCTCAAACTTTTCACTTTAAACGAATCCAGCGAGGAAAGAAATAAATACATGTTTAATATTTTGCATTGATAGAAGATATGAAATCAATTGAAAAAAAAAAATGAAGTTGTAAAAAAAAGACGTAATATTATTGACATTTGTCCTATATGTGCAAATCAAAATTGGGCAGATTTTTACTCGGAGTAGAGCATAAACCTAAAAGAATTGAAAAGACCTTTTCAGGAACAAGAAAAGAACATCGTGATTAAAATGAAATTGCGAAGAAGCAATGCATCAATGATAAGTTAATTCGATATGTTTAATCTTTAATCTTAATGTATTTTTTTTGAGAGGGAAGGGGCACAAAACGAACTCATTTCGTTCTTGAAAAAATGAAGAAAATTCGTTTCATTAATATACGAAATTTTCGAATTTCTTAGAATTAAGAAACCGCTCTCAAAACTAAATAAATAATATATATATAAATAGTTTAATTTTAAAAAGAAAGAGGGCTGGAATCTACACATTGAGTCGTTTTTTCTCAATTTTTGTTGAACCGTATGCATCAAAAGGTGCATGTACGGCTCTTACGGGATACAAATTTGATCCTAATCAACCGACTTTATCGAGAAAGATTACTTTTTTTAGGCCAAGAGGTTGATAGCGAGATCTCGAATCAACTGATTGGTCTTATGGTTTATTTGAGTATAGAGAATGATAACAAGGATTTGTATTTGTTTATAAACTCTCCTGGCGGATGGGTAATCCCGGGGGTCGCTATTTATGATACTATGCAATTTGTTCAACCTGATGTGCATACAATATGCATGGGATTAGCGGCTTCAATGGGATCTTTTATACTCGTCGGCGGAGAGATTACCAAACGTCTAGCATTCCCTCACGCTTGGCGCCAATGAATTTTTTACGAAAAAAAGACTATGCATGAAATTAGGAAAATTAAGTAATAATAGCATGGCACATCGAATTCGATATACGAATTTTTTTTTTCAAAACATTCAATTATATATCGAAAGAGTAGTATGAAATTAGTAGGAAGGGTCTTCCCCATTTTATCTTCGCTATTGTCGGGACCCATTTTAGCGTCACAAACCTTTTTTTTTTTCCCACCGAAGACTTTTTTAAAAATTCCGATATTTATATTTATATTTATTGATATACTTATGAATATACTTTTAAAAGAGTAAAAATAAAATAAATCAAAACTTTGGGATTGCTGAATCACAGAGGAGATAAATATATAAAGCAACGGAGCCATCATAGTATTTTGGTAACTACTCTGAAATCGGAAAGGAAGGATGGTAATTGGATCGTTTGACGATGTCAATCCGATAAACCTTATAATTTCTATATATTTTCTATCTTTTTTATTGATGATTCTTTGATGGAAGGTCAAACTGAATTCCATTCTAGAGCCGTATGCAATGCCTAAAGGATGCCCGTACGGTTGTTCTATACTTTCTTTTTTTCTTTATCTCTTTCCATCTCATAATCGAGATAGAAGAACCTTTTGTTCCATCATCAGGGTAATGATACATCAACCTGCGAGTTCTTTTTATGAGGCACAAACGGGAGAATTTATCCTAGAAGCAGAAGAACTACTCAAATTGCGAGAAACCATTACAAGGGTTTATGTACAAAGAACGGACAAACCCTTATGGGTTGTATCCGAAGATATGGAAAGGGATGTTTTTATGTCAGCAACGGAAGCCCAAGCTCATGGAATTGTTGATCTTGTAGCAGTTGAATAAAAAATCAAAATAGCATCAAAATTGCAGTAGGGGGAATAAGTTTAAATAAATCGACAATTTTGATTTCTTTATTTAGTTATTACCGGATTCAATAATATCTTATTCATCCATTCCATGGGGAAGTAATTCATAATTAGCCGGTTAGGATCAATCTAAACCAACCCATTCATTATGGATCCGATTCAACATGCCAACTATTAAACAACTTATTAGAAACACAAGACAGCCAATCCGAAATGTCACGAAATCTCCCGCTCTTGGGGGATGCCCTCAGCGACGAGGAACATGTACTAGGGTGTATGCGCGACTCGTTCAGATCATTTCTAATAGAAAGAAGGAACTCACTTTTCCAGTATCAAAGATCAGTACTATTTTTTAATTTAAATTAAAATAGAAGAAAAGGGGAAATCGACGAAAGAAGTACGTACGTTCACTATATCAAACTAAAAAAGATCTATTGGATTCTTCCATTGGATATGAAATTTATGGTTTGCATTGGTGCAAATTGAATTCACTCCATTTTCAAAATTGAAGATGATAAAAAATTCCTCATTGGTAACGAATGTTTATCCATTAAGCGAGCAACTATTATTTTGAAAACAACCCAATTTGACTATGAAAAACGGACTAAGAGGGTCAGCTACCCCAGCAAATCTTCATAATTAAATATCGTTACTGTATAAGTAGATCTCATTGTGAAAGACTTTTTACTAGATCATGGGTAGAGCAAAAGAATGTGAACTGTACAAGTTAGCAATAATATTCATTAAATGAAGTCGAAGTAAAGGACTCCGGTGTATAGAGAGGACCTCACCGTTTTAGAAAGAACCATAGAAACGATGGAACCCACGATTTCCCTTTTATATTATATATATATAGGCATTCAACTCAAAATAATAAATTGTATCGATACTAGGTATCAAAAAACGAAAACAGAAAAAATATTCTATTCTATTAAAAGAAATTCAAATAAATAGAAATGAATAGGAATAAATAAATCGTGGGCGGGAAGGTTATAGTAGCAAAAGCCATTGGAATTCTTATTTTATACATTGGAAGAATGCGTGTTGTTATTACTAAACTAGTAAATTGGAAAAGAATAACTGAAAGAAAGGAAATCCATTAGTTATTCATTAAGGTTTCATTTATTCAATGACCAGAATTACACGAGGATATATAGCTCGTAGACGTCGAACAAAAATTCGTTTATTTGCGTCAAGCTTTCGTGGAGCTCATTCGAGACTTACTCGAACAATTATACAACAGAAAATCAGAGCTTTGGTTTCGTCTCATCGAGATAGAGATAAGCGAAAGAGGAATTTTCGTCGTTTGTGGATCGCTCGGATAAATGCAGTAATTCGTAAGAATTTTGTATCCTATAGTTATAGTCATTTTCTACACAATCTGGACAAGAACCGGTTGCTTTTTAACCGTAAAATAGTTGCACAAATAGCTATATTAAATAGGAATTGTCTTTATATGATTTCTAATTCGATCAAAAATAAATAAATTCTTCAATTTTTTTTAAGGAAAAATTGGAATTGTAAGTTCGACTATTGAAAATGCCATTTTCTGGAGAATGAATTCCGGGAAAGTAGAATAAAAAAAATTAGTATGATAAAGATAAAGTCGCTCAAAATGAAATGAGCAACCAAACACGTCCAATAAATATCCAATACAAAAAGATTGCTTCTTCGCCGATTCTTGTTTTTTTTTTACGATAAGTAGGAGAAATCCAATCAAGATTAGACTGGATTCTCGAATTCTTCGAATAAAACATCAAACTCTATTTCAGTTGTCGAATTTGAATTTGGATTCAAGAAAGTAAGCCTACTTTTTTTATTTATTCCGGATTCTAAGACCATTAGCTCTAGCAGTCGATTCGCTTCTTTCAAATTGTTTATCATTATTAAGAAAGGGTAATAAAGATAAAATACGAGCTTGTTTTATAGCAATAGTAATTAATCGTTGTTGTTTTAAGGTCAATCTATTCACCCGTCTGGATAATATTTTTCCTTGTTCACTAATAAATCGACTAATTAAACTCATGTTTCTATAATCAATTCGATCCCCCGATTGGATCGGGGGCAAACGCCTACGAAAAGATCGTTTGGATTTCCGAAAGAGTCGCTTGGATTTTTCCATACTTTGTTTATTCCTTATCTCGAAAATACTATTTCAATCCGATCCAAAATAATTTTGAATTAAAAAAAAAAAGATTGGTTTTTTTTTTTATTTTGAGTTAATTCGATTCTGTTAACTAAACTATTAAAATCTAGAATAATAGGGTCTCTCGAATAGAGAATATGTCCTTTTTTTTGTTCCTGATATAAGAGTGATACACAAATCAAAATAACTTGGAGTTGGTTTATTTCTTTATCTCCCCGTGAATCGTATGTTTGTAACAATAGGGACAGAATTTTCTCAATTCCAAGCGACTCGGCGTATTGTGTCGATTCTTTTGAGTAATATATCTGGAAATCCCTCTTGATTCCTTATTAAGTCCGTTTCGAAGACAATTGCTACATTCCAAAATAACTGTTACTCGAGCATCTTTTCCCTTGGCCATGACCCTCCTTTAGTTTGAGTTTTTGATTCAATCAACTCTTCTTATTTGCTACTCTTGAAGTAACTAGCAAAAATAAAAATAAATAAAAAAAAAGTTGCTAAGTTGAAATTATGAAAGATTTCGTTCCAATCACAATACAATATAATAGAGTAAGAAATATTAAATAGAATTTAGAATTCATTTTTCAAGTTTAAGTGGAAGAAGGAATTAAAACTCTATTGAATAGAGCTATATTGAATTCGATTCGAAGTAGAGTATATAGTACACTATTTCACTTTCCTATCTTGTATTCCAGTTTTTTCATAGATCCCTTTCTGTTCTCACTCTATTTTTTAGAAATCGAATTCAACGCTGAGCTCAAATTTAGCCGAGGTTGAATTCATTTTTTTCTATCTTTCCTCCTTTCTTTATTTTGTCTCTAAATATCTAATTGAATTTTGGATAATTCAAAAAAGAGGGGAAGGGATTAGTCATAGATTTTTTGATTATATCTCTAATCTTCTTCACCCCTTCCCATTTTACTAACTAAACTAGTATGAAAAAAAAGGAAATGTCAACGCATCTGGGAATAAACGATTGATCTCTATCAACAAACCCGCTAAAGACCCGAACCAGAGAGTACTTAGTACCGGTGCCACGGAAAGATAGGTTTTTAGATCTCGCATTTTTAATCCTCCTTCTTTATGTTTTAATGTTTTATTAAAATATCTAATGGTAATACATATCGGATATGGAAGTATTTGAGATTCCTTTGTATTTTACACGGGATTCCTAATTTCCATGATTGATTTAAGAGAATAAAAAAGAGATAAGATTCTACCTTTCTAAAAATAAAAAAGTACCTTTCTTCCCCTCCCCCCAGTATTCCCTCGTTTTTTTTTACGATCAGTTTGTTTGATATTCCTATGTATATAAGCATCTTATTATAATAATAGAATATATGTTATATTCTATGAATAATATTCTATTCATACGAGATTTTCTCGTAGATATGAGTTGAGTTAAAAGAAATAAAATAAATATCAAGAAAAATTGCCTATGTTCCTAGATTAATAGGAATGGAAGGAACGGAAAATAAGGTTTTTGAAAACAAGACGGGGGTTCTCTACAATGACAATGTAGACCAATTGAAAGAAAGGGATGTAGCGCAGCTTGGTAGCGCGTTTGTTTTGGGTACAAAATGTCACGGGTTCAAATCCTGTCATCCCTACCTGTTACTTCTCTTATGAGAAGTAACAAGGAATCAATTTTAATCGATTCAAATCACACATACATTTTTTTTTTATGTTATTCTCTAAGATATTCTAGGTATTCAAGATAAGATTAGAGTGGGGGACAAAAAAAATCCTCTTCTTGGCTGTTAACTATTGTGATAAGAAGACTTTTTATAAGAAATAATAAAGCGCTCTTAGTTCAGTTCGGCAGAACGTGGGTCTCCAAAACCCGATGTCGTAGGTTCAAATCCTACAGAGCGTGATTCTGGGCTTGATTAATCTGAGAATTATATGCAAATTCAAATAATTGAGCAGAACAGTAATCTGAATTTGACCTCCTGTTAATTTTTTTTTTAAGAAAAGAGGAGGTCAAATTATCAAAAAAAACTGTTAATTAATCAAAGGTCTAACTGATCACCACGTCTGTATTGTAAATATGCAGTTACAAATAATCCCGCTAAAGTAATAGGAATTAGACCTAAGACAATTCCAAATAGAAAAACTTCAATCATTTCAATTTTTTTCTTAAAATAGAAAGGAAAAAAGAGAGGTACTATCTATCACGAAATATTAATTCGTAGTGCCAGGGAATCTCAATGACCAATAATTGTAAATACATCCGGTAATGAACTATAGAATCTCGGAGTACCGGAGAAAGATTTCTTTTTCGTTTTATGAGTTGTGCTCATTCAATTAATTTCAAATCAATCGTATCTTGTTGAGACTAATAAAGAGAGCTGAGGTTATAGTTAAAGCTGCTAGTAGAAAACCAAAATAACTACTTATAGTAAGCATGAAGGGGCTAAATGAAATATGTTCTTTTTCTACATATGTTTAGAAAACATTTCCCTAAGTTTGAAGATAAGACGATAAGAAAAAATAGCAATTGAAACGAAAAAGAATAAGTTCAATTTTTAGTTGTTAATGCATGAAGCAGTCATTACACTACTAACAAAAGACTAAGGGAAGTAGAGTCTAAAAGGGGATAAGTTAATAATTTTGAACATCTACTCTATTTTTATTTTGTCGATCTTTTGTTTTATCCTATCTATCAAATCGATTTATTAAAATAAAGAGTGAATTTAGACGTTATAATACCCCTTCTCTTCTTTTAAACAAATCAAATAAGGTAGTCAAATTCCATTCGTAGACCAGTAATCCTTATCATTTTTTTTTCTAGTTTATCGATAGTTTCCCTATTTTTTTATTATATAATTTCAAATTTATTATGAATAAGAGAAATAGATTTTTTTTTAATCAATACTCTATACTCCTCTTACTTGTTACTGTACGAATCAGCAATTCTCTTTAAATGGAATAAACTAAAATGAAAAAAAAAAAAGATTTCAAGAAAACCTTTTCTACAGTTTAGAGGTATAAACAGGAAATTTTTGAATTTCGCATCAAATTGAATTGGGGAAGTGGAAATAGGATAATTTAACTGCATTTTTTTTATAAAAACTAAAAACCAACCCCTTGGATTCACATTTTACCTAACGTAAGTTTTCCGGTTCGAAATCAATAATAATATAATAGAGAGAAATAAACCTTATATAAATTTAAGAAATTTCATCTCAAATCATGAATTCAGACTTCTACATTGACAAGAAAAAGAAAAAAGAAATTATCTACTAGTCCTTCATTTACATACTGATTCAAATTGCGTTGCTGTCTTAGAGGAAGGATAGCTATACTGATTCGGTATACTCGAAAAAAGCCCTTGGTACAATATTGACGATCTAACAAGGATGAAAAAACGGTAGTGAATTTCCATTTACTGATATCATCTTTTACAGAATCGATCCCCCTTTAATCGTACAAGAATATGCGGAGCTCAGCATGTCTGGAAGCACAGGAGAACGTTCTTTTGCCGATATTATTACCAGTATTCGATACTGGGTTATTCATAGTATTACTATACCCTCTCTATTTATTGCGGGTTGGTTATTCGTCAGCACGGGTTTAGCTTATGATGTATTTGGAAGTCCCCGCCCAAACGAATATTTTACAGAAAGCCGACAAGGAATTCCATTAATAACGGGGCGTTTTGACTCTTTGGAACAACTTGATGAATTTAGTAGATCTTTTTAGTTTTAGGAGGAACCAATGACTATAGATCGAACCTATCCAATTTTTACAGTCCGATGGTTAGCTGTTCATGGACTAGCTGTACCTACCGTTTCTTTTTTGGGATCAATATCAGCAATGCAGTTCATCCAACGATAAACATAATAAAAATTAGAGAGATATGACACAATCAAACCCGAACGAACAAAATGTTGAATTGAATCGTACCAGTCTATACTGGGGGTTATTACTTATTTTCGTACTTGCTGTTTTATTTTCTAATTATTTCTTCAATTAATAAAAAATAAAGTAAGAGAAGAAAAGAGACTGGTAGAATATGAAATATTAATTAGGAATTTGCTTATCTCATTCGGAAGGATCGCATCTCATACTTATCTATGACTGTATGTGTCTCTAGCATGACAACTTGATGAAATGGCGGAGGAAGCAAGATAAATGGCCGATACTACTGGAAGGATTCCTCTTTGGATAATAGGTACTGTAACTGGTATTCTTGTGATTGGTTTAATAGGTATTTTCTTTTATGGTTCATACTCAGGGTTGGGCTCATCTCTGTAAGAATCTAAAATAATCTAATAATCGAATGAACTGAGTTGGAGACATGAAAGCTTAAGAACTCAAGGGATCCCTTGAGTTCTTAAGCTTTCATACTAGAATATATTATTTTTATTTCAATTTGAAAATTCAAATTATATTTGAAAAATGTCATTCATTGATTTTGAACATCTATTATTGAAGCATAGTATCTATCTTTCAAAGTTAGACTGAAATTACTTGATTTCGTTTTCCTAAATGAACCAATTATAATATATCTATTTGACGAGTACAGATATTATTCAAATCCTTTCTTTTCTAATAAACCTCCATTAAGTTCTATTTTCTCCCAAAATTGCGCTCTATTTTCTATTTTTTGATTGCTCACTAATCTATATTTTAATTAAATATAGAAATAGAAGAAACAAAAAGGTTCTGAGAAATCCGTAAAAAAATCAAAAAATAGAAAATAAGATTAAGAATAGTTATCTTAGACGAACGGGATCAAAAACTATTCTTGTTGTCGTCACAAGAAATGTGCAAAATTTCTTTCTTGTGACGACAACAAGAATAAACTAAGAAAATAAACGCTTTCTATTCTGCACTTACTTATTATCTGAAGTTTAGTATTCTGTATTCGATGAAATTTTCTCTTTTATTCGAATAGAAAACTATTAAGACATTCTCTGATAAGAGTAAGAGAGTCACTCGGTTCAATTTTGATTGAAAAAAAAAATAAGAGATAAAGTCAAAAAGATTTATTTATAATATTCTTACTATGAATAGGAATAGAGTATAAGTAACTCCCAATGACTTCGAAACAAGCAACAAAAATGGGTTCATAATTTTTGATCATGCAGAACACCAATAAGAATTGGATTCCTTTTCCTTTCCGAAGTTGAGATTTATAAATTTGCAAATCTAAAAATTCATTTCGGATAATTGAACCTTCTCAAACTGTTTCTTCTTTAGAACCAAAAAGATTTGTGCTAAAATAACAGATGCCAGGAAAAACAAAAGACCTTGGACACGTAATGGATCTTGAAGTACTATTTCAGCATCCCCTTGACCAAATCCACCCACATTAGGATTACTCGTTAATGGCTGATCAAGTTTGATAGATTCGCCCTCTGAAACGAGAAGCTCTGGCCCTGGCGGAATAATATCAACCACTTGACGCCCATCTAACGTATCCGCTATAGTTATTTCGTATCCCCCCTTTTCTTTTCGTATGATTTTACTTACTCTACCAGCCGCTGTAGCGTTATAAACCGTATTGTTACTCTTGTTCCCGTCGGGATAAATTTGACCCCTTCCTCTGTTCCCCCCCACATATATGGGATATTTTAAGAAGTGAACATCTTTATTATTAGCGGGATCCGGGGAAAGAATAGGAAAAGTTATTTCACTATATTTCTGACCAAGAATAGGACCTATAACAAGAATATTTTTTTTAGTGGGTCGATAGCTCTGAAAAGAAAGATTGCCTATCTTTTCTTTCATCTCGGGTGAAATACGATCCGGGGGTGCTAATTCAAATCCTTCAGGTAAAATAAGAACAGCACCCACATTCAACCCCCCTTTTTTTCCATTAGCAAGAACTTGTTTCACTTGCGTATCATAAGGAATTCGAACAACTGCTTCAAATACAGTATCCGGAAGTACTGTTTGCGGAATCTCAATATCCACGGGCTTATTAGCTAAATGGCAATTGGCACATACAATACGCCCGGTAGCTTCGCGCGGATTTTCATAACCCTGCTGAGCAAAAATGGGATACGCATTTGAGATAGATGCTTGAGTGATGATATATATCATAAACGATACGGAAATAGATTGAATAATTTCTTTCTTTATCGTGATCCAAGAAAAAAAAAGGTTATTTTGAATTTGCATAGTCCAATCATTGATCCCAAAAATTTCTACAATAAAATGAGGTAGGTCACTCGGATAGTTCCCTATCCACAAGTCTGCTATTTACGTAAATTCTTTTACGCGAATATAAAATATTCGAGGGAAAATCTCCGTAGGTTCGAAGGAGTGGGTACGTCTTAAAATGCTTTGCTTATGTGCAAAAGTAAGAAATATTCGAGTTGGATCAGTCATTCATTGAATGATAAATCACTACAAGTGATGGAGATAGACGATTTAAATAATGGAAGATCCAATATTTAAAAATTGTGTCTATAATGACTGGAAAAGTAGAAACAAGGCCAGATATAATTTTCTCATTATGAACAAATCCAAAATCTTTGTAGACATAGCCAATCATTAGTTCCCAACCATGGGGCGAATGGAATCCGATACATAAATCAGTTAATAAAAGAATAGAAAAAGCTTTTATTGTGTCACTTAAATTATATAGAAATTCTTGAACCCAAGAGTTAAGAATAAGAAGTTCTTTATTACCTAGAATTGAATAAGCAATAAAAATAATGAAACAGATTATATTTGTCGAGAAGTGCAAAATCATATGGATATGATCCTCATTGTTTATCTTTATCAATTGGATCGTTTCTTTGTGGATTCCTATATGAGCCCTTTGCAACCCTATTTCCGGGTATTCTTTTATTATTTCGTCCAATAGGAAGAGTTCTTCTAATTCGATGAATTTTTCTATAATACTCTTTTCTTGAATATCAGTCAAAAAAGTTTCGGATTGTGTAGTATTCCACCAATCAGTAACCCAAGATTCAACACTTTTCTTAAATGAAAGAGAAACCCACCAAGGCAAAAATACTATAGATATAACAGAAAGAAAAGGGAGAAATGCTTTCTTTTTTTTCCATTTTTTCATCTTTGAATTGCTAATGAACTCGCCTCATTCTTCGAATCTATGCGCTGTGATCTACTATTTTTATCAAATTTTATCAAACATAAGTTCTATTCTAAGGCATCGAACCCCGGAATCTATTCCTTTTTTTTTTTGATTTCCCATTCATTGATTATGAATCTAGAAAGAATATAGAATAAGAAAGAGTCGACTTTAAATGAAGAAATAATAAAAATCTTGTTTACAGATAATCTAATTGATCCAATTTGAAACTGCTTCGCGTTCTCGATGAATGCTAAAGCGAAACTAAAAAAAACAAACATTTCAAGGAATAGTATTCCGATTTCGACTTAAAAGAACTCCCCTTGTTCTTTTTTTATTTATTGAAATATTTTGATTTGCTATTTCATTTCAAAATACTTCAATTGGTACGCGCAAAAAATAGGCCAATTTGGCAGCTTTTTGCTCAATTTCACCCAGGGTCAAATTCTCATCAGTACGCGTCAATGGAATGGCTCCCTGTCCTTTGATTTCCATATAAAGGATACGACGAGCATAAATGCCCTCTTTAACTTCTATTCTGATCGACTGAATATCCTTCATATGGAATCGTAGGAAGATGCGACGCTTTTTCCCAGGAAATCCCCAACGAAAAATACACACTATTCCTTCTTTTAGATCGAATCGATCATAGCCACTCCCCACATTCCACGAAATTGTACACCACAAATAAGAACTAATAAAGAGACCCGCGATCCCGTAGAAGGACATCACGATCCCTTGTGGAAAAAAAACGATTTGCTGATATGGAACTAAAGATATAAAATTCTTACCGAGATAGCTGGAAGTTCCAACTAAGACGAATCCTAATGAACCTAAAAAAAGGATCAAGGCCCAGAAGAAATTACTTAGTTTTCGAGACCCCACTAGACGTTCTATCCATATATGTTCGGATCGCCAACTCATATTAGATCTAGTTGCATTTTTTTTTATTGGAATGGAGAAACTTTTTGGTTCCGAAGTAACTCTCATCAACTAGTGCCATTCGCATGTAACCCTTTCCTTTAGGAATAATCGGAGTAATTCGTCGAATGGGTTAGGTATAAAATAAAAGAATATCCCTTTTTTAGGATCTTCTAGAAATATATACATATAGATAGATCGACTTTCCGTTTCAGGCATCTGCCTCGATTCCAATCTATTTGGAAATAAGTTTCGAATTATTTCCCTATATTGTTTGTATATTTCGAGCATCTATTTACGGATATATAAGAGCTGCTTCATTTATGCCCCTATGTTATACCATAACATACTCTACTAAATGCACATCTGTATTAGCTATATCTAAAAAATGGATGAGATTTGAACCCATAAGATCTAAGAAATCTTGTTTTTTTGAACATGAAGAAATAAAGACGCCATTGCAATTGCCGGAAATACTAGTCCTACTAACGGCACAAAAATAGAGGGTAAGCTATTGAGAGTTGTCATAGAATGGGTACCTCGATTGAATATTTAGACCTGTTATTACTATAAACATATCTTATACTAATTCTTAGTAGTATTCTATACTAATTAGTATATCGAAGTGAGTATTCTATATAATAGAAATAATAGAATAGAAATAAAATTCTATATATTCTATATATCTTATTATCTATTATTATCAACTAGAAATCAAAATGAAATAGAAAATAGAGAAATTCGCGAGATTAAATAAATAGAAATTAATTCAATACAATATTATCTTATTTCTCTTTCGATATGAAAGATATAAATATATGGATGATAATCCAGTCTTGTCTGAAAATTAAATTCCAATTTTGATATTCAATTTTATTTAGAGTTAAAATAAAAATAAAGAGTTTCTTCCGAATTGAATTTCGTAAACTATTCTGTTATAATTTTTAATTCAATCCAACAACACCAGTTATTAGTAAAAAAATAGGGGCTTAGGGGGAAATTCGAGTAGAAAGAAAAGATACTCTATATCGATATTTTCTCTATTTGAATTCGCGATACATACGCAACAAGAAGGGAAGACGACCTTCGGTTTCTTTTTCTTGCCTAATTTGAATTTCGCAGAAAAAAGAATTTTTTTGAGAATTCTTTATAAAAAAAAATGGATTTTGACTTTGATTCCGATAAACTATCTATTAGTTTTGCTCGCTACAAGGAAAAAAAGGAACTAAAAAAGAAATGAATTTAGGATCCGGTTAATTGAATTTTACTTCCAAGGAAAAAAGGAGTGAAGCCTAAATAACTCACTCAGAACACCCTTTAAAGGATTACGTGGTACGATTGAATCGAATAAGCCCTTATGGAATAAATATTCAGCCACTTGTGAATCCTCGGGTACTGTCTTATTCAATGTTTGTTCAATTACTCTTTTACCTGCGAATGCAATGTATGCATTAGGTTCGGCGATAATGATATCGCCCAGCATTCCAAAACTAGCCGTCACCCCACCAGTAGTGGGAGATGTAAGGATTGATACATAGAATAACTTTTTATGGGATTGATAATCATACAAAGCAGCCGATATTTTAGCCATTTGCATTAAGCTCAAACTTCCTTCTTGCATACGTGCTCCTCCCGAAGCACATACTAGAATAAGAGGTAATAATTTTTTGGTAGCATACTCGATTAAACGGGTGATTTTCTCGCCTACTACGGATCCCATACTACCCCCCATAAACTGAAAATCCATAACTCCAATTGCTATGGAAATGCCGTTTAGTCGACCTGTGCCTGTTTGAACAGCTTCAGCTAAGCCTGTCTTTCTTTGATAAGAATCAATACGATCTTTATAAGGTTCCTCCTCGGAATGAAATTCAATAGGATTCAGAGAAACCATGTCTTCATCCATAGGATTCCAAGTCCCTGGATCAATCGAAAGTTCGATTCGGTCTGAACTATTCATTTTCAAATGATATCCACATTGTTCACAAATATTCATTTTTGACTTAAAAAATTTCTTATAATTTAATCCATAACAATTTTCACATTGAACCCACAAGTGCCTATATTTTTGAGTCAAATTGAAATCAGTAGAATTTTCACTTATAGTGAAATCAATACCATTCTTGCTCGTTTTTATATTGGGCTTACCCCTTTCATTACTCTTTTCCCTTTCAACACCAATGTGATTATAAATGGGACTGTCACTAGAATTGTCATTCCCACTTAAAATGGAACTCTCAATATCGATTTGAGAACTAAGATAAGAGTCAATGCAACCATTAATGTGATTGTATTCAATATTATACGGAGAACGATCAGATCGGGGATCGTCATTCTGAAATCCATTCTTCAGATAACCAGAATTCCAATAACGAAAAAAAGTACTTTCTAGTTCACTCAATCTTTCTAGTCTTCTCAATAAAGAAGACAAATCGTTGTCAATCTCATTTTTGAGATTTTTTATATCCAAATATAGGGAATAAATACTCCTACTAGTATCTTTAACTAAAAAGGTGTCATCAGAGATCAAATTCCAAATGGCGATGATGTCCATTAAATGCTCAGCATTACTGTAACTAGAGCTATCACTCGAACTAAAAATCTCTGTATCCCTTAGACCCCTATCCTCACTTCTACGAGTGTCTTCAATAGGACCAAATCCATCAATTGATTGACTTAATCCATACCTGTATTCGAATTTCTCGCTAGACAACATCGAATTAAACCGCCGTTTTTCCATAGAGCTTTTTGCCCCGATTTCTTTAAAAATAGAATAGATGAATAGTCATTCAAATTCTTTTGAATATATCCTTAATTTAATAAGGAATAAAGTATTGAAAAAAAAAGGATTCTTGTCAGAATCCCGAGTATTGCTTTACTCTAACTATGATATATGATGGAACGAACTCTTTTTTTTTTATGTTATTATAATTCTTTTGTTTTTCA